GGAGCTAATGAAACTATTTTAGTAAAATTGAACTGTCTCAATTCTCGGGCAATCGCACCAAAAACTCGAGTTCCTTTTGGATTTCCTTCTTGATCAATCACAACTGCAGCATTGTCATCATATCGTATTATCATACCGTTGTCACGTTTAAGTTCTTTACAAGTACGGACAATTACAGCTCTGACCACTTCTGATCTTTCTAGAGGCATGTTGGGGACTGCGTCTTTGATCACAGCAACAATAACGTCACCAATATGAGCATATCGACGATTGCTAGCTCCTATGATTCGAATACACATCAATTCTCGAGCCCCGCTGTTATCTGCTACATTCAAATGGGTCTGAGGTTGAATCATATCATTTTTTTTATCCGTTTTTTACAATACAAAGGTCGAAGAAAAAAAGAAATATTGTTTGTCCAAAAAAAGAAACCGGCACCCGCTATTTTTTTTACCCAAGGCCTATTTCTTTTTTATCCCGAAATGATAAATTGAGCTCGTATAGGCATTTTGGACGCTGCTATTGAAATAGCCCTTCTAGCTATATTTTCTGTTACTCCACCCATTTCATAAAGGATTCGACCTGGTTTAACAACAGCTACCCAATATTCGGGAGAGCCTTTACCTGAACCCATACGTGTTTCTGCGGGTCTTACTGTAACTGGTTTATCTGGAAATATACGGACCCATATTTTTCCACCACGACGTGCATTTCGTGTCATTGCTCGTCGACCTGCTTCTATTTGTCTAGATGTGATCCAAGCGGGTTCAAGTGCTTGAAGAGCGTATTTACCAAAACAAATATGATTACCTCGATAAGATATTCCCTTCATTCTTCCTCTATGTTGTTTACGGAATCTGGTTCTTTTGGGGTTATAGTTGATGGTTTGTTTTGAATTCCATCTCTACTACAGAACCGGACGTGAGAGTTTCTTCTCATCCAGCTCCTCGCGAATAAAATAAATTCAAATTAAAGATTTTGAATTCAGATATAATATAATTTGAATTAAGATATACATGTATTTAATAAGTAATATACTGAATCATGGATTTCATTTAATCTAGATCAAATCTATTATTAATTTGTATATCTTGTTTGTATAGATAACTAAATATATTAAATAACTATTTTTTTTCTTATATTTATATAAATATATATGGTTTTTAGAATGTTAAAACGAATCTTTCTTTTGTTTTACTCTTTATCGTATTGGATTCACCCAAATTTAGCAATCCAAGAAAATAAAGTTTTCGCGGGCGAATATTTACTCTTTCAATTTCTATTTCAGTTCTATCATTAGTTCATAACTTTTCCGAATAGATAAATTGGTCTCTGGTCGGTTCCGCCATCCCGATCAATGAATCATTCGAATTCATTTTCACTAGAATCTTTTGAATTCACAGGTTCCGTCGTTCCCATCGCTTCTTACTTTATGGTTAGGTCTCAATTCTACAATGGAGCTATTAGTTCTTGAGTCAATATTCTTAGTCTTTATTGGCGCGAAGCTCTTTATTTTTTGTTCGATGAGTAGATCCATTTAATGATGAATCCGTATTGATGCTTTATTACACAGCTTTTTTATGAGATGACTCATAGACCTTACATATTGGAATTATATATCATCAATATTCTTTTTCTTTCTTTCTCTCATCCTTCCATTTATCCATACCCTTTATTTTTTATTTTTTTATTTCGATTGACAACTTAGAAGCAGATTTTTTTAATAAAAAAAGATTTCAGTTGCTACAACAATATGAACAATATATCATATCTTGACTGGTTCTTTGGATCCAGATAATACGAAGTGATGAGTTGGTTATTACTTCTATAGTTATTTGTTTATACTATGGGGCTGGTTTTTTATACTAACCCTCAAAAAACCAACGAGTCACACACTAAGCATAGCAATTTTATCAAAAGATTAATTGAATTTTTATTCAACCCTATAGAATTATAATTTTTATAATTTTGCATTTTTTTTTATTGAACAGAAAAGAAAAAGAAGAAACGAATTTATAATTTTTTGTTCCATCGCTGGATAGAATCGAAAGGCAAATAAAGGTTTATTATTCCCCGTCTATAAATATCCAAATTTTGATGCCTAATACCCCATAGATCGTTCGAACTGTATAGGAACAATAATCAATTTTAGCTCGAATGGTTTGTAGTGGAACCCTACCCTCTCTGATCCATTCAACACGCGCAATTTCTTTTCCGTCAATACGTCCTGCAATTTGCACTTGAATTCCTTTTGTATCTGCTTGTTCAGTTAATTCTATAGCCTTTTTCATTGCTTTGCGAAAAGAAACTCGATTTTTTAATTGGCCGGCTATAAATTCTGCAAGAATATTAGGGTTTCCGTAAGGCTTTTCAATTCGTGTGATAGCGATGTTAAGTTTTCTATTTACAGAATTAAATTCTTTTTGTAAATTCATCTGTAATTCTTCGATTCCTCGGGGTCGGCTTTCAATTAATATTTTTGGAAATCCCATATAGATTA